GAAATTTTATTATATTATTTTATATTCGATGAGTATTATATTATTTTATATTCTATGATGCCCTAATACTACTACTAATCTAATAGCTATATAGAGTATATAATATAAACATTTAAAATAAAAGCGGGTAGCGGGAATCGAACCCGCATCGTTAGCTTGGAAGGCTAGGGGTTATAGTCGACGTCGATTCAACATTTTGAACGTCTCTAATTCAAAACCGAACCCGAAACTTTGGTTTCATTCGGCTCCTTTATGGATGTGAACACTATTGCAAAAAAATTCTAACCCATAACATCTATGTCAGCTTTTTTTGTCTGAATAGAGAAAAAACAAATCGCTTTCTAGATGATCCCTCTAGAGGAGAGTGATTATACCAATCTTTCTAGTTACTTCGTTCTCTATTTTTAATTTAGTTGAGAAGATCCTAAGGAAAGTGGTTTTATTTCCACCGAGCTAAAACAATAGGTTGATGTCTCTAGTAAACTAGAGTCATCGTTTAAGAGCTATTTTGCTTCGATTTTTTTCGTATAGAAAAAATGGAAGATTTAGTTACGATTCGAAACCGACTTTCTACCTGTATCCATGGATCCTTTGCTCCTACTTATGCAAGTAGTAATATTATATATATATAATCCAACTCAAAAATTATGTTTCGCAATCTCATAATCCACTTTCTCACTTTCTAAGTGACTGTTGGATACAAATCACGAGAATCTACATTTTTCTCGACTATGTTATTGAGAAGTAAAGGGTTTAATCCCTTTTTATAGAAAATAAAGTTTTTGCTCGGAATATGAATCCAAACCGAAAGCAAAGACCCCTTAACTGTTAAAGGGTTAATAAAACGAATCACACTTTTACCACTAAACTATACCCGCCACAATGCAATTATTGTATAGAACCGGTACTTTTGTCCAATAGGGAAATGGAACATAATTAAGATATGATCATCCATAAAATCATCCAAATTCGAGTGTTGATCCCCCCTTTTTCGTTTTCGTGGATCGAAATAATCTTTCTTTACTCTTGCTTGAATATTTCTTATTGAATTTTCTATTTCTATTTATATATTTATAATAATATATATAATAAATAATCTATATAATTAAGCATTTGGATTTCAAATAATATAAATTATCATTCTATCTATAAATTTGTTGGAACAAAAAAAAGGCCCGGCTAGGGACTGCCCGGGCTCGCTCGCAGCAACCCGTGGCAATAAGAAGGGCCTTTCGAACAAAATCAACACAAGGGTCTCGTTGGTCTTCTTTAGTTTTCTTTTTAAATTGTTGGCACTTTCGAGTCCTTATACCCTATATGTATGTTATTTATATTTATAACAATGAAATTTCTGATAAAAGTTGTACATATTTATTACATATTAAAATACTCGATAGAAAGAAATATTTCTTTCTTTTTGTCTAATCTAATCTAAGATAGTAATTATCTTTTTGAATTAGGAGAGATGGCTGAGTGGACTAAAGCGTCGGATTGCTAATCCGTTGTACGAGTTATTTGTACCGAGGGTTCGAATCCCTCTCTTTCCGTTTTCGTTGATGACTTCATTTTTTTTTCAAATTTTGAAAACTTAGTTAGCCATAAAATTCTAAGAAAATGTAAAAGAAAACCCCTTTTTATTCTTCGCGCCCAGGATTACGCGCGGGATCATTAGAGAGGAATCCAAAGATGAAAAGAGAGACAAAAAATATCACTACTGTGTAAACGAAGAGTTTGAGAGTAAGCATTACATAATCTCCAAGATAATTTTTTTGAAAAAAGAGAATAGATCCTCCAATTTCTACCTCATATGCTATTTAGATACCAAAAAACTAGGTTCTTTCTAGAAATCGAAAAGAATTTCAAAAAGTCATTTGGAATAAAATGGAATAAAAGCTTTTCATTAACCAAAGTTTCTTTCACATCCCCCGTTAAATAGTCCCCAAGACCCTAATTATATTATTATTTTATAATTAATATTTTAATATTATTTTCATTTGAATTGAATACGATCTGTTAGGGCTTTTACTGAACAAGGGATGAAAAAATGAGAAGAACAAAACGAGGTAAACCGAATTTATCTTGACTATCAAAGAAGTTCAATGTTTGAATCGGTAATGAGGTTCAGACTCTAAAACTTATCTGATCTTAGCAATTGTTAGAATTTTTTTCTCGAATAAATCATATATTTTATATTTATAGGAGATTATTAAATTAAAGATCTCATCGAAAACTTACAGCAGCTTGCCAAACAAAAGCTAAGAGAAAAAAGAAGAGAGGTATGGTTGGCATAACATCTACAATTGGATTCAAAAAAGCATAGGCCTCGGGCAATTTTCCGAAGAAAAAACTATGTGAATAAAGGTCAGAATTAAGACAGATACAAATCAAACTAAAGATATTAAGCATAACATACATTTTTTTCTTGAACATAATTGTATTTTGATTGAGTTATTGATATAAGGAAAAGGGTAAAAATGAAGGTCGACAAAAAAATTCTTCTTTTGAACCCATACAATCAAAAATTCTCCAATTCTGAAAAGAGAATAGAAGAAATCATACTTTCATACAATATCTTAATTGAATTATATCTAATGATCAATAAATGAAGTTGAATTCTAGATCCACACCTATCAAAATGCTAGTAAGAATTCACTAGATATTTAAATTGGAGTTGACAACTAACTACTACAAATATTAGGCTTTAATTAGCGTTCAATAAAAATCTAAATGAAATGGGGCGTGGCCAAGCGGTAAGGCAACGGGTTTTGGTCCCGCTATTCGGAGGTTCGAATCCTTCCGTCCCAGAGGATACCCATTATCTTAGAATATAAAAAAAACGGTAAATTGAATTTTTAATAATTATCTATTACTCCTTAGATGGTAAGTAAATAGGGTAGTCTAAGTATTTATGAATTCTTATGAATTCAAACTATTTTGGTACTAATAAAATTCACTCAAACTTAATAGTAGTAAGTGTCTGGACCCGTTTGTTAGGTTAAAATAAAAAGCAGGAGAAACTTTATTTGGACTTCTTTAGTTTGGTAGCCTTTAGTTTGGTAGCTAGGAAGTTTGTATCCTCGACCAGAATTACCCCCTTCATTTTTATTATGTCCCATAGAATGGGTGACCAGATAAGAGTTAATCATTAACTGAGGGTATTAATATTAAAATATCTGCGTCTGTCCGAATTCCATTACCAAAAATTTAACAAAAATTTAGTGTTATATTATATGTAACTGAATTATATCTAACTGATGTATTTTCTTTGAATATCATTTTTTTTAGTTCGTTATTTCGTGTTTGACCCAAATGAAAAATGTAAATTTCTGGAACAGGAGTTTCTTTAGTTCTTTTATTATTTTTACTCACTTTATATGTGTTTTGTTTAATCAGAGATTCAGTAACACTTTATCTTGCTATAAAATATAAAGTGAGTAAAAGTTTATCATATTTATTGTTCTATTTTAATAGAATAACAAAAGTCTTTTTATTTTGTGAAAAGGGTTTGTGATCCGAAATTTTGAATATAGACGATTTAGAATGGTGACTGGCAGGGCAGTTGTTCAGTCAATTTAATGGATATTAAAACAATCTTTTTTCCTACTTTTGTATCTAGTTAATTATAATTAATATTAAATAAAATATTAAAAAAGGGGCTTATACTTATTTTTTTCTATCATGATCAAATATGTACTTTACTATTTTCTTCAAATAATGATAGGAACCCCCTTTTTCATTATGAATATGTTTAATAATTCTTTAGAAATTTAGTCGAATCTTTGATACCTGAAGATACAGATTCAAAAATTCAATAAAATAATAAACTTAAAGAGTTCTTGCTAAAACCTCGTCCGGAAAATATTTCTATTTGTATATAGAAATAGAAGAAAAGAGTATAGATTGGTACGTATACACAATAATTGAGCCAATGACTATTCCTGATTTCACAATTGAATCAATTCCATACCAATTCCAAATTCAGAGGAATGTTATGCTAAAACTTCGTTTGAAACGATGTGGTAGAAAGCAACGTGCGACTTGAAGGGACCGATCCGTTGTGGATTCTTTCTTTTATCCACCATTTTCTATTTCTATATAAGTGAAGGTGCTCGTGACTCGACATCAGTTGGTAATGGAAATAGTCCATGGTGGAGCTCGAGTAGAACGTATTAATTCATTTTTCGGAACAAGAATCTAGGGTTAATGCAAATCAATAAATTTGAACAACTTCGTGAATATCTCTTAAATATAAAAATCGAAAGGATCCCATTCCAGCAAATTCTTCAGTAAAAAGCTTGGAATTAATCAAATTTTTTCGATCCAAAGTGTATCACACGGCAATCCATCATTCGTAAGATTCTTGGATGGAAGAAAATCCAAAATAAGAGGTATGTTGCTACCATTTTTAAAGGATTACGAAACACCGAAGGAATGTCTAAACCTAATGATTGATAAAGGATCCCAAAACAAGGAAACATCGCCTCAATAACCGCTGGACCAGATTTAAGAATCCAAATCTAGTTTTTAAACGAGAGACAAACGAAATGGCAGGTGTAAAGACCACTCAATAAATGAAATTCCTTAACTATTGTTCTTTGAGCTATTTAAGAGCTATTTAATTTGAGTTATGAGTACGAATTATCTCCTTTTTCATTTTCAAGAACGAAGAAGAAAAAAAGATTTAAATCTTAGTCTAATTGATTTGATGATTTTATCGATCCTTTTGTCATTTTTTTTTTTAGAATTTTATACATAGATAAAACTTCGAATCAAATTCTTTTTTCTCGAGCCGTACGAGGAGAAAACTTCCCATACGGTTCTAAGAGGGGTATTATTCATCTACATCTATCTCAATGAGCTGTCTATCGAATCGTTGCAATTGATGTTCGATCCCGAAGAGAAGGAAAAGATCTTCAAAAAGTGGGTTTTTATGATCCGATAAAGAATCAAACTTATTTAAATGTTCCTGCTATTCTATATTTCCTTGAAAGGGGTGCTCA